GCCCTTGATGCGTGAGAGCTGTTAAAAAGAAGCAAAGAAAAAGGCCTTGCACCTCACTAAGAGGCTAGCAAAATGGTCCTACTTCTCGCATTGACTCCATCGACAGAAAGAACTCAAGGACTCGATACGGGAATCCGAAGAAAAGAGGAAATGGGACTTTCCCTCGTCAACTGGGGAAATGGGCTCCGATCCTCTTTCTATAGCTGTCTATTGAATAGAGGTCGGTGCCAGTGGAAGAATGGAATCAATTGAGCTGCTCCTTCTGCTTGTCGTTCGAGTGCTGGAAAAAAACATATAGCCGCTACTTCCATAAAAGCTCATCTGATTCCTGAATCTGCTTCGCTTCTCTCCCTCAGCTACGCTCCTTGGCTGTCCTAGTTGGGTTGAATTTGAACTGCTTGTCTCAGACCTTCTTCTCCCCCTGTAGCCCGTTCGCTTGTCGTTGGGGATAAAAATCTGACTTGCTCGTGGTTTATTAATGTGGGTTTTTACTTACCCTGCTGTTTATGAAAGAAATGAGGTAGTGTAGTTGGCAAGGCGGGCTTCAGGCAACTAGGTGGTGAGGAACCAGAGCCAGCAGCTGCCCTATGGAGTAATAATAAGGAAGGGGAGTGGATCGAGGAACGAATACTGGAGTCAATGTTTTCGGGAAGCATACCTACTGATAGAAGGAACTGATCTCAATACGGAAGCCAATCAAGAGGTCCCCCTCTCCTTAGTTGGCATCATTCTTCTCAACCAATCTCCACCGGATCTAAGATCTTTAAAGTCTCGGCATGAGCGAGCACAAGACCAGGCACTCGATGAACAAGGGAAAGGCTAAGATTTGAGATTTGCTTTTGTCTCTCCCATTTCTGTGACCAAAATCGCTTTGACTTATTCGACTAGACGGGGAAGGTCTGTCCCTTCTCCACTGGAAGAAAGTAGATGATCACGTAGGGCGAATGAATCAAAGAAAGGGAAACTTCTCCATCCCAGAAAGCGGAGTTACTTCTTGAATCTTTGAATAGAGAGCCCCATTAACCAGACAAGCTGGAGGAGACAAGCTACCTCACAGAAAGGATGACGAAGGGCCAGTTGACGCAGCAAGCTAGAGCTATGAAACCGCCCCTTTCTCATTTAACTCGTCGGATTATGAATGAGATATTCAGACGTCAGCTTGAAGGCTACGATTCCCTTCTTCTGTCTAGGTTCCTTGTTGCAAGGCCGGGTTTAGGCGTTTTAGGGCCTTTGAAAGGGACCTAATGAGATGCCACTCGAGGGTTGGATAAGCAAACCTGGCCAAAGAATCACTATTTCGATGGAAGCTCTGCCGCGGTGACCCAATTCTCAAATTATCATATACAGATAAGCGAGAATGCCCTTTCTGACAGGGCTGCGTCCTCACGAATGCCAAACTTCGTAGCTCAGCTCATCTGGGATGACCAAGCTCCAGGGAGGTTTTTGGTTCTGGGGTTGGAGATGAAGTCAAATCCGAGTTGGATCAGCTTGGATAGGGATTTCGAACTCTAAGAAAGGCAAGGCAAAATGCCAATTCTTCCGAGAATCCTTTATCAAAAGCCTTGTTTTGGGCATAACAAGCCCTGCCAACCGTTGACTGGCATCTCACTCTATCGAGGAACCCGGTTTGGCTTCAATTGAGCGATTTCAGCAATCCAAGCGGCGGGTGGAATGAGTCCCTCCTTTCCAAACTTGCTCGCTTTGCTGGTTTTAGGCTCTGAAATCGATGTTGTTGGCTGCCAATGGAAGATTTTTTTGATCTAGATGAGCCAAACCAGCGTTTTGTCTATAGGTTCCTTGACTTCCATTTCAATCTTAAGAAAGTAGCGAAGGGGGAAAGCCACCAAAGAAGCCTATGAGATGGATCCGGGCTAGCCGAGTTGTCGGGTTCTCAGGGATTGGCTTTCAGGCTTGACCACTTGATTGGAGGAGTGAACCAGCGACTCAATCCTTGATTCCAGTAGACTTGCTTGAAGGCGCTTCTGATTCTTGATCTTTTCTTTCTTTCAATGGCAAGGTTGACTAATCTGAAATCGAAGTTTGAGATGCTTGACAGTCGCTAAAGGAAAATAGAAATAGAAGGAGATGTTGATCGGATGCTCCTAGAAGAAGAAGATCGGATGAAGCAAGGATATCTTGCCAATTAGTTCGGACTTCAATCAGAACGATCAGGTTGAGGAAGTACTAGAGGAACGCACATGCGAGCGAGAGCTACCTTCTTACATTCCACGGGCTTGGCTGTCAGGCGCGACCCTTTGACTTGGTTTCCTTGTCGAGTCAATTCGTTCTTCCAGTATGGCAGCTGTCTGGCGCGTATGAGGTTTCGGTTGTTCCTGGGCAGGTTTTGAGCTTTGAAATCCCCCTTTTTGGATGCCCCTATTTTGATGTTCTAGGGTGCAAATCGAGGTTTTCAGTAAAGAAACTAGCCATTTCAGCTATTCTTGAAAAAGAAGACAAGGGTTCGAAGTCGAAGTCTAGGAAGGTACGCATCCAGCTGACTTTGGATTCGAGTCTGAAAGGTCTGCAGCGCCTGATCCAACTTAGAGGAATGGGTCGAATCGGGAAGTGGACTCCCCTTTTTGAGAGACAAGAACAGCAAAGGCAGAGGCGCAGGAAAAGGTGTGGTTGTTTAAGCATCCAGAAGTTGAACTTGCTGTTCCAGAGGTGCTTGTACCCGATCTTGACGGCACTGGTAGTGAGATGCACATTCTTTTCTCTCTTGTACATGGCTTGTGGCATTGTAGTCTTTTCCTGCCTTTTACTTTTTTTATGATGGACCTTAACGGCCTTAGTGACCTTGCTCCCATAAGCAGCCCTTCTGGTGAACCGGCTGAGAAGTAGGCCTTGTTAGCTGCCCCCGCCAACTAGAAATCCTCAGAAGCGAACCGAGGAGGAGGTCATCTCAGTGATGATTTGATCTCCTTCTCTGATCTATGCTTGGATGTCATCATCTTACCTTGGGTACACGACCATTAGTTGCCTCTGTATAGTCTAACTATTCATCACAGTGAGTGCTTTCCGTCTCTTACTTAGCACGGTGTTATTGGCTTTCTCTCTCTAGGTGAAGTACTACTGCTTTTCATTTTTCGAATCATTCAATCAACCGGATAGAACTCTCCCAATGAAGTAGGTGATACATCCGAACAAGAAGAATATAAGCAGACTAAGAAAGTGATTCGGATCTCACACTTTCCACCATCCTGGTAAGAGGCTGACTAAAAGAACACAGGGAAAATATGGTGGTTGAAGCATAGAGCACATTTACTGTTTCAGATATACTTTTCTCTTTGCTAACTCGATTGATGGTCACGCTTGAAAACGACTAAGCAATAGTCCGGATTTCCTTTCCATAGAACGAGTAAGAGAAAGGCTCTGACAAGACCTGCTGACATAGCTTCGTTTTCTTGACGGCGCGGATAGGCCAATTTTGGTTCAGTTGAAAGCATAGCCCAAGGTGAGACTATCACCACTACACTGTCAATGAAAGAATTCAGCTCCTCTTGGCTTCGAATTCGAACGGGAGTGCTCAAGGCCCGCTTTTCATTCAAATTCCCCATAGCTAGAACTAACTGTTGGACGAAGGTCAGGTTTAGCGTACCGAAGGAAAAGACTAAGAACCTTCTTTCCACTATGTGGTTATGGAACTACGGATCACTTAGTCTACATTCTCGCTTGATTTTTAGAATGACGTAACCTACGAAAGCTCTCTTTCGATGGCATAGTTGAGATCTTCGTTATGGTAATCTCAAGGCCGCTAAGGGCACCCGTATGGCCCATTCTCTTGTTTGCATATCCAAGAGGCTTAACGCCCTTGCTTCGTAGACAGGGTTTGTGTGAAATGAGCAGCTTAGTAGGGAAAATCCAATTCCGTATCTCAACTCAATAGGTCGCCCCGAGCCATCGCTATATGGTATGAGGAGTATGATAGCGCGAATAGCACAAGGAGGACAGAGGGGAGTTGACATTTACTTTTTTAGTTTTATAAGATTTCCACAGTACTCCAACTACTACTAAAAGAGAGATGAACGTTCAGAATTTTGAAATGAATGCTCATAACTTCAAAGGGAAGGCCGTTAAGGTTAATCGGAAGGGGAAGATTTTGAGTCCCGCTCGGATCAGCGCGGGCGCAGAATCAAAGCATATAATTTCAACTATGATCTAATATTTAGAAAAAGCCAAAAAGTTGAGACTGTCCGTCAACGTCAAAGCGAGGCAGCAAAATACATTTCCATTTCAATCAAGAGACGAGCAAGAAAGGTAATCAAAAATAGGGGATATCATTTCCGTATACTGACATTTACCTTTTTTTTTTTGACATAGCGTGGAATGAGAACACCGAGATCAATCGAGTAAGATATTGTAATGGTAGTATGTGTAATTGGTCAGTCAGACGAGGAAGACAAAATCCAATAACCGACATCCGAAATGCGTGGGAATTTATATATATATAATGGAGAGCTTGACTCAGCAAGAAACACCATAGTGGGCGCTCGCTCCGGGATGCTTTTTAAAAGCTATGTGAACGAGGTCGATCGATTTCTTGACCAGAAAGAGCAGAGACAGGTGCATTCATTCTTGCGCTCATCGATCTGTGCTTAGGTCTGACAGTAAGTAGGGCTCGTTAAGTGTCATAGGTAAAGTAGTCTTGCCGTGTCTTTGTCTCTAGCCTTTTACCACATAGGAAAGAGCTTCAGGCGAGGTATCATCAGGAGTAACCTTCTTGATCTAATGGAAGCCTATGTTGTTTTATCAATGTCAGGATGTCCAAAAGATTGAATCTATGACTACCTAATTGCTTCAAAGATCGCCGACATGGACATTTTCCAACCGGAGAATCACGATTGAATCCCCATTTCGGGGTCAGGAGCGCGGGAAGGTCATATTCTTACTAGAAAAACACCTGGGTACCCGGTCTGACATCTCGAGGGGTTAAAACTCACGATTCTACGTTTATAGATTGGCCATATTGAGAAAGTGAAAAATGACCTGTCAGAGACGGATCGATCTTTATGTTTCTGGATGGACTTCCTTGATTGTATTGTGTCTATGTAAACTTCCTTTTATCGATCTTGATTTGCGTAGCTGTGAACCCTTTCGATTCTTAGTTAGTTTTCGTATGATTAGATTGGGAACATTGACGGCTGTAAAACGGATATCCGGGATCAGGGTGTACATAAACGTCAGAATCTTTTGTGCGGATAAAAAATTTGTAATGATGTTATAATTATAATAACCCGAAAAATCTTTCTCGATCGGGATTGTACACCTTTTTGTCTGGCTATCAATCTATCTCGTGTGATACAGTTAACATGCCCCAGACTTTAGATCTATACCTTTATAGGCACCATCCCCGTGGGAGTCGAATAAAATCAATAAATCAACCTCCGTTAAGCGATAGTAGATAAGTGCTCGGAATGATGTTTTCATATCTATATCCTTCTCCTCCATTCAGAACGACCTACCGTTAAAGGAATTCGTCAACTCCCACTAAAATTCAATTACTAACAACATAGAGTTGTCTTTCGTTACACTATCGTATCTTCTATACTCGTTCACTCGGTTTACTTCTATACTCTTTCACTCGATTAAAGCGATTCACTCCTTCGCTACGCTCATTTAGTTCCAATTCGATTATAAAGCACTCGCTACGCTCTCCTGTCTTAGACGATCTACGTAGCGAACAACAGGGAAAGAAGATCGAGAAAGGATACGTTTTTAAAGCATAGAGTAAGCAGAGAAGGAAGCTAACCGATAAGAAGCGAGAGTAAACCGACGGTAAAGAAGATTAGAAAAGTGATAACGAATCGAGTAGATAATCTCACTCTTAGACTCGTGCTTAGAACTCTATTAGTCTCGGGAGTCCGACTCTATGCTCAATCGATAGGAGGATTCCCCATTGAGGGTTTTTAGTAAGAAACGGGGGATGGAACGAAGAATAGAGACCGACCAAGGAAACAAAGACAGACAAACTAGGCCTGCAAGATAAAGCACCTAAGACTTGAGCCCTCCTTCCCCGAGCCTGTTCAATAGCCCAAATCTAGCCCTGCTCCCAAGCCTAATTAAGCCACTTAGCCTTTCTTAGGATCAAGGAAAGACCTAGACCGAGTGCTCTCCTGTTGTTGTTCGCCGTCCCTGCCCCATGGTTCAAACCTTTGTGCACAGCTCTTCCCCTGGGTCTACCCTAACCGAGCCGGATTTTAGCTCCGAAGGAAAGGAGAGTTTAACTTCGATTGGGTTTGTGTTCAGCCGACTTTACTACATATCATGTTACAAGCAAAAAGAAATAAAGCACCCAAGCTTGCTTCTTTCCTTATTCCCTCAGGTTCAGCAGATCCAGCTCTAGCTAGTTCGTTCGGAAGCTTTGAACCGTAGTCTCTCATATCCTTCCCGGCTCTTATCCCCCGTTCAATGATGATCTTCATTATATATTCTAGGATAAAGCTTTCTACGGGATGTTCCTTTCCTCGTAGAGTTCCCAGCCTGTCTACTGATTGGATAGCTTATGATCTCTAGTCCTTTCTTTCCAAGAGGAAATCCTACTAGCTTAGCACTGTTGGGATTCTGGTTTTGCCTTAGACTTCGACTAAGCCAGGACGAACCTTCTTTCTTAAAGAGCTGGACGTCTCACCCGGGATATGTTATAACTTCTAACTTCTCCGCTCCGAAATTGACTGACACTGACTGGCTTTACTTTAAAGGATAGGTTCCATTCACTCCCTGGAAATAAGATCAAACTGGTATGCCATTCATGCTTCTTTACAGTACGAGAACAGTGAAAGCTACTGGCCACACATATCTTCTTGCCCTTTCCTTAGAATGAATGTGCAGCTACTTCTCCAGGAAGTAAGAGCTGATTCAGGAGTCATTGCCGGAGAGGGATATACGATTTCTGAGCTTGGAGTAAATCTCCAGTCTCCCACACCACTTCATGCTGATAACACCAGTGCAATCCAAATCGCCTCTAATCCTGTCTTCCATGAACGCACTAAACACATTGAGGTCGATTGCCACTACATTCGAAAACTTCTCGTCAATGGTACCTTTCCTTTGACTCACGTGTCGTCTCATGATCAGACTGCGAACATCCTCACCAAAGCCAAGCAGGTTTTCTTCAAATTTGTATACCTGGTTTCGTAGTCAGTCATTTTCTTACTCAGGTAGTATATGGCCCTTTCCTTCCGTCTGTCTTCGTCGTATTAAGCCAACCCGCATAGTGGTTTCAGTGACTGATAGGTATAACAGATTCAATAGCCTTCTCATTCTCAGAAGATTCAGAGTCACTTACCTTTTTCAATGGCGGATGTTCGATAAGAGTTTGTGCCGACTCATTTTCAGTAGCAGCTAGTATTGTTTATAATCTTCTCAAATCTGGCCTTTCATTATTGAATCTTTTCGGCTTTTCAACCGCTTCGCTTCCTCCCGAGAGTTCACATCATCTACACGTTTGAGGGGTGGAGTCGATATCAACTGGAACGTATCCATCACAGTTTTCGAATTAATACGCTTGCCTGCATCTGAAATGGTTAAGCTATTCAACTCTCTATATCTGATTGCCTTGTCGAGATCCAATTGATCTACATTCTCCTGCGTTCTATTATCACATGCACCAGAATTCTCAGGTTCAAGAGCGTGTTTTTCATTCAAACTTCCGTTTGTATTTTCCTTTTCTACCCTTGCATCAGGCACGGGCACACTAGCTTTCACCTTAGAATTGGATACCAGTGTTGATACCAAGGATTCAACATAACCAGCCATCTCGCCATTCCATTCTGATTATTATTATCAAGAAAATTGGCTTGTTCCTCATTCATAGCAGCATTAACTCGTTGCACTTCATGGTCATCCAGACTAGGCGCAACCGAAAACCTCCCAATCCCACGCTGCTCTTGATTTTTTCTTTCGATCCGCTCGTGTGACTGGCTTTACACTCTCAGCAGCTTTCGAAGTCTCACCCTGGCCCGCAACTGGTTTCTCCTTGGCTCCATTAGGGTTCATAGTATCATCCTGCAAAGGTTCTTTGCCTTTATTTATAACAGGTTTGGCGTTGCATTCATCTAGGCTGTAGCCTCTCATACGACAAGAAGGATTTAGATCGGGGGATTCTCGTAAATGATTCGTTGCCAGCGCCCAAACTTTCCCATCCCCAGCCAAATACGATTGGGCATATCCTTCAAGAGATCAACTAATACGCATACTGCCGAAACACTAGGGTGGTCGTAGATCAGCTGACTGGGGCGTCCATTGGTGGAACTCAGCCGGAACCTCAATACTGTGTAGTGCCCCAAGAATTACTACGTTATTTGGTCTAGTTTAGTGATAGCGGTAGGTCAGCTTGGTTCGCTGTGGCTCTAATGCCGGCGATGAAGCAAACAAATAGGGTGTGATAACATTCAGACCTCTCTGAGACTAAGAGGGGCTGGTTACAGGAGGTATTCCTGTAAGCCTTGTAACATTAACCCAAAAACCAATCGTCACTGGTTTCGGCACATTCTTGTCGCCCTCTCTCCAGGAAAAAAACCTATGTCTTTATCAGTCTGGTTAGGCTTTCCGGAAGGTTTTCTGGTGAGCTGTTATCAGATTGATTGGTATGGTAAGATGGATGTTAGTTGAGAGCTGTAAGCCCGATTGGGGTTACGTAGAGAGACTTACTTATAGAGGATCTCTCTCGGCAGCTCGACGACGATGCTTCTTTCCTCGTTAAGCAGATTGAGTCAAAATATTGGATTCAATCGCTCTGCGAGTACTGTAAGTGGTACTACGAGGCGTTAATGGACTATGGACGGCCTATAGAGTGATCCACGACCACCCTTCCATCTTACTTTCTAAGAATCGGCTTTCTTGGCCATAGTATTTTCATTTGAAAGAAGGAGCGTCTCGTATCTCCAGCGGCAAAGGGATTCGAACCACTGTGAAACCAGTCAAATCACGGGGAAGCGAACTTTCTATCAAACAAAAAACAGCTTCCTCTCCGGAGAATAGCAAATAGCTAAAAGTTTTAAAAAGAAGTACGATGATTGTATTATTATTTTATTAACAAAAGAAAATGATCGTCGATCGTATTCTGATTATTATAAGATTGAAATACCAACTACTTCGGCGGGGCTCGGAGGGAAAAAGCAAGTCTCTTTTCTGGCTGACTTACAGCCGGGAGGTCAAGGGAGGCGTTTGGTCTGCTTGTCGCACACTACTAGCCGCGAGTCAATCAATCTATCTATATATGATTGATGGTACGAAGCCTTTTTTCAAAGCCCGAAGGCGGATAAAGAGAGGTCTCCATTCGCTTCAGGCGAATATTACCTTATCACTTTTGATTGTATAGTTTAGAAACCCGCCAGGTACAAGTTTTGAAAAGGAAAGACATTCTTCAACGAGTGAAATCGAAACAGCAAGCAGCCCCCTCGGCATACTATTCATCGAACATCACAGTAGAAGCCATACGTGGGGCGCAAAGAGCTTGTTCCCTGTCGTGATGTGATCCTACTCATCATTAAAAGAGGGGCCCTCTCAATCATATCGCAATTCGACATAACTTTTATAGATTCCACCAAGGCGATACGCGGGTTCGGGTCCTTCTATAAGTTGGATCCATTAGGTTCTTCAATTTGTTCAGACTCCTAAAGCGAGAAAACTAGATGAATATGACCACTTATGAAAAAAAAATAAGGGGGGGGAAGTAAAGCAAACAAAAAAGGAGCCTTCACTAGTCATAATGGGCTGGGCCCTTGTATCCGCATATGAAGGAAGCGTCACGTAGCATCTTTAGTTCGTGACGTGAGCTCTTCAGTTCGTGAGTTCTCGAGCTGCTATGCTTTAGCCTATCAACAAGGCAAAGCTGACTAATCGACTCGATCTTTATCGTAATCGTATAAAGGCCTCGCGTCAGATATTGGTTGCGTTGATCGGCGGCTTGCAACATCACATCTGGAACGACCGATCTATGAATCTATAGCTTTCCGCGTAGAAAGACGTCAAGAAAGCTTGAATAAGAATAGTTGATTCAATAGCTGCGGTTAGGCCTTTAGACTCTTCCTACTGTCAAGCTACTACAGGCTAAGACCCTCTCATAGCCATCTCTTTAGCATCCTAGCCCAAAGAATCCCATCATGGGTGAAAGCGCAATCACAACTGTCTAATCTCGTGCTTAAAGGGGTTCGCAGTACTTGCTTTATGCCTTTCCTTCTTACTTTCCTGAGCGAGGAAGGGAATCGCTACTTCGGATTCTTCAAAGGATGTGGCCGATGTAGCATATGAAAGAGAAGAAGCTCTGGGTCTCAGCTGAGTGAAACTGTCCCTACCCCGCTAATTCCGAATGCAGTTTCGCAAGAGGTTGAATAGGGACGTACTTACGTACCTTTTTCCAGTAGCTCTAAATAAAAGAGTCCTCCTATGAGAAGCTTAGTAGAAATAAAAAAATCGGTTAAGGTCAAAGGGGGGAAGAAAAAATCTCTATTTCAGGCTTCCGCTTCCGTGCCTAAACGTTAAGGGTGCTTGTTGCCGCTAGTAATTAAGCGTCTTTCCCTACGCTAAGCTAGAGCTATTAGAGTATAGTTTGAAACTGATCTGGGTAATTAGAGGCTTCTTCTTCTATTCCCAGTTCGGTCTTTGAGTAAGAATGAAACTTGTTGAAGTTACGTGGGAACAGACTCTTTCATGCTAATGAGTCAAAGGCAAAACAACTCTACTCTTTATCCTCTCCGAGGGCTAGGGTCAACGGCACATTTTATACTAGCCAGGGTAGCAAAGAGCTTTAAACACCTTTCCCTTCTTCTTTCTATATTCCCTTATGGTTTACTCTCCGAACAGTAAAGCGCGTAGGGTTAGGAGAATCCCGTGTACCGTGGGTACCCTCTCAGTAGTCTACGGAACTCACTAGGTGAAAGGTACGGTACGAGCAGAATACTTGGAGCAAATAGCAGCAAATAGAGATAAAGAGAGTAAAGACGAGCTACATATTTTGAGTTCGATCTTTGTATACCAAGTCTTCCATTCGCCGGGAGTGCTCAATTTCCCGCTAGGGGAGGGGTTACATGCTAACAAGTGGCGATACCCGCGAAAACCAAAGGGATAGCAGGTGCTATTATTTTATGTTTAGCACTTAACGAAGCAGTAGTGCCTAGTCAAATATTGTTAAGTTAACAGGAATACGGAGTGTGACAAGTTTTCTTTTTTAAGTTGGTGATTTATTGAGGTTATTTCTACCAAAGAAAGGGTTAGTATTTATGAGTCCTGCGATAGGCAGACAATTACTCGTAATGATTCGTCTCCGTGAGGGTAACGTGTAAATGTTCTAACAATCTCATTAATTTGAGCATTCAAAGTGCTCCCCATTTTCTAAAAACCGAAGTTCTTATGGAATAATACCTGTAAGACGGAAATGAACAAATAAAGAAAATCAAAATGTTTAATATATTTAATGCGTGCTCCCCTAAAAAGGGAATTCCCCGTTCAAGAATACCTAAGCCCTCGTCCATTGGTAGGGTGGACATTACTCATAATGATCCGCGCACTAGCTCCGTACTCCACGACATTCCGCAACAAATGTCTGAAACTTCTTCTAGCAGCAGCACTCACGGGCTAACCCCCTTTCTGGGGGCAGCTATGAGCTCGGATAATGTGCAAACCCTACTGGGTAGTTTTGAGGAAATAGGAAAGGTTGGAGCTCTAGCCGACATTCGCTCGCGCATGTGGAGTAACTCGACTAAGCAGGGTAAGAGTGGCACCCTAATCCTTGGGAAAGGCTTTAAGTTGCGCAATTGGCGTGATAATATTATTCCTAGCCTGTGTAGGCCTATTCCCACCGCCTTTTTGCCTGATAAGCTCCGCGATATGGTCAAAAGTCGTGAGCACTTCCGGCAGGGGCGCCATATGGTGCGCTCTTCCCCAGAGAATGAGGCTGGTTTAGCCAACGTAATACATCCGTCTTCGCGGATAAAGGATTTCACTTTATCCGAAATTCTGAATCATTCTTATTTGGTGGATAACAGACTTCTTTTGCTTTATTTACTTTTAATAGCCACCGTTTGGTGGGCTTATATCCCTGTTGATGCAGCGAATTATATTAATCCTCTCGACGTTAATAACATGGATACACTAAAAGTGATACTTTCACAAAAAAGTAAGGCTATATAATATTTGAATGATAGTGATACCACTCTAGAGAATGCTCTTCAAGAGAGTCTAATCAACTTGTATAACAAAGTTGAGACTTGGCAGGCAGTCAGTGAATAGAGTTTATGATCCACTAAATCTTCCCGCGGAGATCCCGGATTTGGATGCTTCACGTAGCACCTTGCCAGATAAAAAAACCATCGCCGTCTTGTTGGGTGGCGTCATTCTTGCTCTCTTTCTCAATGAAGCAGTGGGACCCTTTCCCATACTTCCTTAGGTGATATAAACTAGTTCAATTTGACTATCCTTCTTTCTTTTCATTCCTTGTTTCTTGTTCCTTGTTTCTTTTCTGAACAAATCGAAGAACCTAATGGATCGAACTAATACTACGGAACGCCATGCCAAATCAAATCTGGTTAAACCTGTCATTGAGTGATTTGCCGAGGAAAGAAGAAGAAAAAAATGAACTAATAAGATTTTGGAATGGGTTTTACAATCATTTATTGCAAAATACTAACATAAGTGAACAGAAGGGTAAAACAAAAAATATTAAGTATAAGGAAGAAGTTTTCGAAATTTTGCATAATGCAAAAGCTAGATTACCATTAAGCGAAAAAGAATTAGTTGATATCCAAAGTGGTATTGAGGACCTTACTATGTCGTTCGATGAGGAATCTATGTTTAAGTCAGTACCCAACATAATAAGAACCTTAATCAAAGAACATAAGGAAAGTGCTAAGGATTATCTTAGGGGAAGGGTACCCGAAAGAAATGATATGGAATTGCTTTCAGAGTTCGGTCAATATACGATTGAGGCTTTAATAGTTCATGTACTAGGTATGGTTTTTAACACACTTGAATATAACTCAATAATTCGTGTTGCAACTTTGGTAGAACAACTAGAGTATAATGTCCGGATACAAGCTACATTATTGAGATGCCGAAGGTGTAAAACGAGGTTTTCTACGGCGGCGGATGATGCTTTTCAAGCGAGGGTGACTGGTGATGCGAGGAAAAGATCAAAATTGGAGATGATGTATCCCTTCGGATCCGGCTTAGTTCAATTCATGGAGGAAAGGGAATTGATCACTTTAATCTGTGATTCGGGCGGGGAAGTGAAAGTGAAGAAGAAGAAAGGATCATATTTTCTTCCAAGCCATCTCTACGCAGCCTGCAACTTTGATATATCATTACTACCGATCAAGCTCAACCTGCCTATGATATGCCAACCTCTAGATTGGGTGAGCGCCTGCCCGCCGGGTCAAAAACCTAGAACCCTGTCTGATCTAAAAGGGGGTTACTTAAGTGAGCCAACAGGGGAAATATATGATCGTTACCGCCTGTTAAGTACCGGTAACATTCAACATTTTTATATTGATATTGGAAGAGCGGATCATGATCACAAAAAACTGTGTGATGTAATGAACAAGCTGCAGCGTCAGGCCTTCCGAATCAACAGTGATTGGTTGAAATTTCTTCTCGATCATGAGGACTTATTTGTTGAATATGGTTATCTCATGCCAAGATTTCTGGCCTCTCTGAATATAAAAGATGTATCCAGCTTACTTAGAAAGTTTCACACTGAGGATAAGGTTATTAACCAATTATGTAGCTTTAGCGAATTGTTACATACTTTATGTAAAAACATACAGCGTTCTCGTTATGAGAACTTGATTATCAAGCTGGCAATAGCCTACGAAGGTTTCCATTTTGATTTGCCGGCATTTCTCGACTTCCGAGGTCGAATCTACCGCTGTGGGGTCTTGCATTTCCACGAGCGTGATCTAGCAAGAAGCCTGATCGTCTTTGCGGATCGCGAACCCACGGGCGAGATTAACAGTAACGCATTATTCGCAGCAGCAGCCTTCCATTACAAGTCTTTCGTCTCTCTCGGGGAGGCGTTAGAGTGGGTTGATAACAACTTATCGCAGATCGGTGAAAATCCAATCGCGTACGCTCGGGAGGCTAAACGCCCCTTTCAGTTCATCGCCAATATAATAGGAATCGCCCAAAACAAATTGAACGTTCTTGCGAACACCCCTATTACCCAAGACGCCTCAGCGAGTGCATATCAGATCATGAGTTACTTTTTGTTGGATGAAACCATGGCTAAGAGAACTAATCTCATCCCATCCCCGGATGGTCAAATCCAAGATGTTTATTCTTTCATCCTCGAAGAGCTCAAGGAGTTCATGAAAGCGGAACTGGAGGGTAATCAACATCTATCAACGGTGGTTTGCGGTCACCTCACTCGTAAGATAGTCAAAGGTATCTTTATGCCTATTATCTATGGGAAAACTTTAATGAGCACGGCCCACGATCTAAAAGATCATCTCTCTCACTTCATCACTCATACGGAATGCTTCGAAGTAGCCGCTGTCTGCTTTAAGTTCTGGAGGTCGAAATATAAGGACATGGAATGCCTGATCCGGTTGATCCGCCATATAGGCTGGGTCGCGTCTGCTAGGGATTGCCCTGTTTTCTATAAAGTGCCTTACTTTACCACGGTACAGGATTATATGGTAATGGAGGCCATAAATATATGGGTTCGTGATAAACTTCATAAGAAGAGGCGCCGGGTAACTCTCAGAGTTTCTTCTTCTAAGAGAGATCGTAGGAAGACTGAAATCTCTACCTTCATCCATCAGAGGGATGCCCAGATTGCAATGAATGTAGTAGATGTGATGCTTGGTATGGGTGCGCCTATATACACAGTACACGACAACTTTCTAACTACATCTCAATACAGCATAAAAATACCAAAGTTTTATAGCAGCGTCTTTCGTAATATGGGCCCTCCACTTTCAATCATCAACGAGTTCATCTATATGAATGTTATTAAACCTATTGTAAAAAGGGAGTCAGATGGACCAACTGAGGGTTGCTTTGCCAGTAAGGTAATCCCAACAGAGACGCTTAATTATTACTTAAAGGCTAATGTACCTGAGAACATAAGCAAGAAGATGAAGGCAACTTGGGGAGAAAGGATCACGGGATTAGTGACCTCTTACGAGGACTATACTCGTTATGTAAGCGGTAATTATCGATCCCCTAACCCTAGGGAATGTTGGGAAGCTCATGAGCAAAAGTGGGATAAATTCCAGTTACAGCTAAGAGGAGGGGATGAAATCCCATATTTCTGCGTTCACTATTAAGTATGAAGAATATGATTATGAAACATAAGATGATGGCATACAACACTGACAGCGCTACTACTATACAGTATTTATTCAATCGCTTGTATCAAAAGATTGAACAAACAACACACCTAGATCCGCATCCTGGGTTAATCATTGCTACACATCACTTCTCCGAGCCTTACCCTCTTGTTAACGAGGTTGACCTACTCTGTCTTGCGACCATGGATCTCTTAATCCAGTTTGCTTACCCATCCTTATCTGGTTACGGTAAGTTTACAATTTCCTTTACCATGATCGATTCTTACAAGGGTGAGTTCACATTTACGCTAGCACCTGCTATCCCTTTGACTGATCAAGATGGTGATTTAATGCCGAAGAGAGCGGTCTTTGCTTTCAATAGTTTCAATACTTCTGGAGTGCAGGACTGAACTACGGAACGGAATTCAAAGGCTGGGCTTAGAAGCATTCCTTGACTAGAGCGCCTTTACAACTAATTACTTGACGGAACATCTTCTAAGAATCGGGAACTCATAACTCAGATCTTTGAGAACAGCCTAGCTATTCATTACTTGCTTTCCTTTACTAATTCCTTGTAGGAAGAGGAGAAGACAAGGAGGTATGAATGCCTGTTATCCTACCACTATTCATTGAGGGTGAGGTCTCATATGCATTACTCATTCTGGTTATCACCTAGCTCTTCATTACTAACTCATTCTGGTATCATACTTGTTTGACTATAGCCCCCTTCCCTGCTGTCAGCGCCTTGCACACTGTCTTCTCACTGAATTACAGCGAATCAAGCCAAAACATGAAATTGACTTCTAATACCACCTACCGGGAGAAAAGAAGTGGATTGGCTGGATTAGTGGCTGGATTCGAAGTTCTCCTTCGCTGACTTGAGGCACCTATCGCCCGGCTTGTTTGAGTTGGCAAAATGGCTTGTTTTTAATTGCATTTCCGTGACTGGCACTTAGATACTGAAATTCGCTCCTACTTCATCTTGACTTTCGAGGTCGGGAATGGCTTTCGCTACTTCTTTCTCTTTCTCCGTGGATTGATCCGCTTCTGAATAGAAGAGATTTGCCCGAATGAACTTCCTTCATTGAGCAACTCTAATATATAATTTATATAGATATAGAAAGATCTCCTTCTTTCATTTCCCGAGATGAACCCATTGAAAGTGATAAAAGCTGGTTCGAAGCGCCTTCTCATCGATCTTTCTCATTCTCCTGCCTTCAGGTAAGTACTTAACTAAGCGCATCTATCTACGAGAAAGTCCCGGTTAGAATGCGAAGTATCTCAGTGCTCCAGTATTGAATGAAAGGAATGAGAAATTAGGGTTTTTAGGCGAGGAAGAAAGGCCAATACTAGCCAATTCTGAGTTCCTTTTGACTCAAGAAGGTTTCGCAGGGACATCCAATAAAGTACACGTCCGCTTGGTAAGGTACAGAGTGAATTTCGTATTGATGACCCACCTATTCCCGGCCTAGTTGAGAAAAGTGGAATCCATCTTTAGCCTGCCCGAAGCGCCTTTGCTGCTGCCGCTGACGCTGTCGCTACGACTGAGCCAGTTCGTTTGCTTGGAGGGAAGTTCTGATCCTTTGTTTGTTCGAAGAGACAATGAGGATGAATCCGAAAGGTTGCTTTCTTACACATATGTACCCGAGAGCGGGCCCAAACGAGAAAAGAATATTCCAAGAAAAAGTGGTACAAGAAAAAAAGTAATCGAATGTGCTGATTCCGGATTTTTCGGATCTATTTCCAAAAAGGAAGGGAAAAAGACAAGAGGTCTTCTCTTCGCATCAGAGAGTTTAGTTAGGCGGGCACAGTTGAGAATGGAACTAGTGGATATCAACAAAAAGGAGGCGTAGGTTTCGCATCGATGTGCTCGAGAAGTGCGGTAGGAGCAGTGCCCTTGTAGAGTCGACAGCACAGTTCCAGTGCCAGCCGAGTTGGTTAAGCTGGGTTACAGGTCTCATGCTTCGAGTTGAGGCAATCCAGAGACAAGAACGATTTGGTTCCAGAGGTCATGCTTTGTCTTTGCCAAGTTGAATAAAGCAGTTTGACTGCACGCAGGTTTGGCTTTTTAGGTGAGTTCAGTGCATCCAATCCATTTGTAGCAGCAGGGGTAAGACCCGGATTAGAGATTAGATAGAAGCACCCCCAACCCCCTTCTTTGTCCTTCCTTCGAGTAGGTCCGCTCACTGGAAAGTTAGGTCAACAGAAAAGTTCCATCCTGCCGTAGAACAGCCGAAAAGCGAACTGATTGCTTTCCGATGTCTACTCAGCGAAAGACTAGCTCTTATCTTTAACTAGAAGCAATAGCGCCTAAGATGGAGCAAGAAAGATTACTCTATCCTGTGCACCCCTAAGGAATGATGGGACCCTTCAGTGATCGGTTTAGCGGCTAAAAATCAAAAGCGTAAAAACATCTCCCTTTTCGGCTTCCTTCTTTTGATGACTAAGAGCGGGTCAGGCTAGCATTGACTTATTCAATCTCTTGTGCTTACGCAACCTTAGCTTCGCGTCAGTAGTGGATAAGTTTCGCAAGTCAAAGGTTTTCTGAATGTGCTAGTCATCACTATTTGGTACTAAAAAAAAAGAAATCCTTGAAAGGCAAAGCGAAAGTGCCCCCTGCACCGGATAAGGGTCATGTGTACTGCATGCAGTCAAAAGATTAGCATTAGCACAGGGTACATTGAGGACCATCTCTATGCTCGCAAAAAGCTTTTCCCTCAAACTCTTCCGATCCGGAAGCATAATTAGGGAGAAGCGCTTTTCAGTGCCTGATTCTACGAAGTGAAAGATCACTTTTCCTTTGTTTCGAATTGACATCGGGAGAGACAACATCGGTTGGCTAGACAACTAACCCGAAGTTCGATCGAGTCCCAGGGATGTGCCCTGACAGCATAGTTCGCCTTCCGAACCTCTAATGCCCTCCGAAAGGAAGGAACGAGTCGCTTCCCCCTTTCCTTCACCACCAGCTGGAGCGCAGTCTTCGCTGGTCTCAAGGTTATCAACAAGACAAGACCGATAACGTGGCTACGAGCTCTTTCCTTACTTTGACCCCAAGCGGGCACGGTGACAAGACTTTGATGCGGGGTTCGGCATGGTCCTCGAGTACAAGTCTGGGAGGACCAATTTGCCGACGCACTAAGTTGAAGGGCCGAGTTGGCATCCAACAAGTTAGAATAGATAGCATCCATGAGGGGCCATCCCCGAACGCATAAGAGAGGGGTTAAAAGGACCCCGTAGCCCAGACCCTGCTAAAAAACGTGAGCAGCTTCAGTTATAAGTTCCGCTCGAGTGGAACGGTTGTTGATGCTCTATTTCTTCTCTTCCTCCTGTTGGTGAGTTACCTCTTCCCCTCCTTCCTTTCTATTTAGGAAGTGAAAGTCGTTGCCCGAGTGAGTGAGTGAGACTGGTTTACTAATACGAAACCTGGAACTTGAACTGAGAAAGAAGCAACCAAGCCGGTCGCGAACACGTGGGAAGCAAACCCTCACTGGACTGATAGAAAAGCAACTCGGCCTTCTGACAGCGGATAGGCCCGGTACTCAATATACGCAATTCCTCGCCCAGAAAAGATGGGATTTTCGCTAATGCGGATTCGCGAAGAAAGGAAAGTAAACCGGCTTACTTTTTTGCTCCCAGTCAAACTTTCCTGGATTACTTAATTGGTGTACTGGCTTACTCACACTCTTTACCCATTGAGTAGAAGCATTGAATCCGAGACTGATTCCTCCTTCTGAGGTGCGAAGCGCAAAGAAGGAAGTTTGTTTCCAGTCCATTGAGACCTGTGAGACAGGGACTTCTAATACGCCATTACTCGTTGCAGCATAAGTGGTCTTCGAAAGCGCCTCTGAGGTCAAAAATCAAGTTTGTGTGCCATTAGTGGTAGAAGTCGATTAGACTAAGGGACCAAACAAGTTTGAGTGTGAGAAGCTCTTTCCATCTGGTGGAGGAAGTTGATCTAATTACCAATTCAGAATGACAAGATACGCCGGAGTGAAAGGAAGGCAAACATGGGGAGGCTAATAGGATGGCACAATCCGGCAAACGAATGGAGACAAGCCAATAGGGACAGCAGTAAGGGGAGTTCGACTTAAAGTTCAAGGCTGGCTTGCAGTACGAAGGTAGGAGACGTGGGAACAGCGGAGCGCTAACTAGGAGGATTCCCCCAACTTTCTCTCTTTGATAGAATAGGTTATGCACGTTAAAAAGAAGGAAAGGACACTGTGAGGTGGATTGGACAAATGAGATCTTCCTCTTCCTTATGTCTAGTCTTTCTCCCTGTCCTGTAAGTGCTCTTGTAAGGGTGTAAGCGAATGAGCAAATGAGCTCTTTTTTAGACAGTTCCTTCCCCTCTAGCGTGCCGCTTCTTGAAGCCCGATGCGCGGGCTCGCTGAGTGGCCTTTCTCCGCGCTTCTATCAAGTGAAGCACCGAGCCTACGCTTCTCCTCAGGAATGCACCCTTTAGTTTAGGCTAGTTCCTGATTCAGTCAATTCAAAGAAGCTAAGAGCACAGCAGACAGCGCAAACAAGCAGACATGCAGCCGTGCGAGACTAGTGCTTCTATCAAGTGTGAAGCAAATCGGTTCACGCCACAGGAAGAAGTCCGAAGGGGGAAGCGGGTCGGATGGCAAGCCCCCCTCTCTTTCGAGCGAATTGCAGAGCAGGCCCTTCTCTGCTGATTCGTCCTAAGATAAGGAAGAGCTTAACCACACCAAAGCAAATTCAACTTCCTTAGAGCTGAAGGAGAGAAATCACAGTCGAAAGAGGAAACAGATTCAACAAGAGACAAGGCTGGTAATGACGATCCTCCAACTGCGGTTACGACGACAGTGGCAAGAGCTTCTTCTTTGCTCACATCTTATCTTTCCAGGTACTAGTGACTTCTTGCATCTCGAAATAAAGGCATTTTGCCACCAGAAATTGTCCTGAAGATCCTTTTTATGACAAAAAAAAAGCTCTTCCCCTTTGCCCTTCCTGACCGGGTTTTCGGTTAAAAGAAAATAGGGTTGATAGAGCTTGGATCCGTGTGGGGGTTGTTATCTCATCGGTGAGCTAAAGGCCCTCTACTTATCTTATATTTATACGCTTTCTTATGAGAACATTCTCGCGGAGCTTTGGAAAGCGAGACATTAGATCTTCTAGTTGTGAAATTCCTAAATCAAATCAATCAAAGAAAAAGGCCGTCAAGGCTTTCGAAAAGAAGAAGCAAATGAAATAGTTCATTGACCCTGCCTTTACTTACACTCCTTTCTTCATAGAAAGACCGGCTATGTCTACTAGAACCCGCTGTGGAGCAAGCTGCTTTCTTATCTTAGAATATTTTCTATTTCAAAAAATCGATTCTTTCATCCACTCGGTTCGGCTCACAGAAAAAACAAACCACTATCCCTACTGTACCTATTCTTCTCTATAAGGAAGGACGAAGGATGCTCTTCTCTATGTAGAGGGTGCCCCTTTCTATTATTATTAAGAAAAAAGTGTTTCCCGGCCTTGTTTATCGCTTCGTTTGTTGGCTCCTAGAGACATTGGGAAAGTCCCTGACAGACCTACGCCAATATATCGGTTTTTGAGCTCATGATGGGTTCTTGGGAATGGAATCCCAAACCAAGCACAGCAAAAGCAAGCCAGTTTTTTTTCTCATGAACCCGGAGTTCCTTACAGTTCAAGGGAATTGATCTCAGATCAGAAAACAAAAGCGCAGGGGAACAGCAGGGCTTGGAATCGAATCTTCACTACCTATTTTACGGGAAAAAGATGTTTTCATATTAATATAGAGAGCATATCTCTAGTCGGATTCAGTGTGGAATTTGTTCCGCGATCCGAGGTTGCACGAGACGCTCGAGCTATAGGGAAAGAAGCTCTTCCGAAGGAGAGGAACAAAGTAGCTCGACCGTAAGGGAGAGGGGGATAAGCAAGAGGCTTACTAGGACCGAATTGAGAACGATCAAAAGGGCACGAAAGCATAGTCGGTTTATGAATCAATACTTTTTCGGGGAGTATTACCTTTCCAGGAAGGTCTAGGTCTCACACCAAGATAAGGGAAGGGCATTTCGCGGGAAGAAAGTTTTTAACTGACTGACCGAAAAGCCACGCTGCGGCAAATGGATCACTACAAGTCTTGACCAAAAGCCAGGTTTGTCGAACTCGATCACTTTTCTTAGTACCTTTTGTACTATCATAGCCGCTTTCCTAACCTAATGGTGAAGGGGCTCCCCGTGAAGTGGTTAATGACTTGATGACTGGCTTGCTTGAATGAGGGAGATGTCATTTAGCTACCGAATCTTAGATATATATTCTATCTTGCTAACTTGCCAAAAAAACAATTTGATTCCATAAGCCTTACTGATGAGGGAGAGAAAGTTTTTTGACTGATGGAATTGATTCTTACTATTACTAAGAAAACAGTGACGTCATTTACTCTTTCTTCGCTAATGAGATAATGTAGTTGGCTTACTGCTGCCACTTCCCCTGCGTTTTACGTTGATTTGAAGCCCCTGGGCTTGGAGCCAGATGAAGCTTAACACCCCAAGACAGAATGGGTCTTTTCGAATTTACTACAGGGGAAGAGCAGGAAAGAGGAATGAATCGGTTGATAGCCTTGACCGGGATATGGAAACTAAGCAAGGGATGCTAAACTCAAACAAAAAAGAATGCCACTTAGAGAATTTAAATTTCCCACCATCTACCCAATTGACCTATTCGATTGATTTAACAGACCGTCTTACTAAAGAAAGAAATCCAACCTGAACTGCATGATTGATTAGTGTTTCCAGTGCCCGTACGGGACCCTTTTTTAACTTATGTATGGTCTGTCATCCTGGAGATGGTAAGTTCTATGATCTGTTGGGATAGATTCTGCCAAATAACGTATACAAAGCCCCGCAATGGGCTATGAAGATGGATGACTATAAAGCCTCACCTCTCCTTATCCCCGATATCCCAGGAATCCTTGTAGAAAGCCCTTCGAAGTCACAAGAATGTCGTTTCGCCCTATCTATGCTCACTGGTGAGAAGTTTGCTAGCCTTTCTTAAACTTAAAGAAGGGTAGTTTCCTAGCGAGAGTAGTTGTCTATGCCTAGCTTTTTTAGGTTATGCACTAGAAGGGGGTAGAGCGGTGGTTAATGGGAGTTGGGATTGATTGGTAGCGAACAAGGACGACTTCGAAGGGAGAGTTTCAAAGTAGAATAGAAGGACAGAGAGACTAGCGGACCTAAGATCAGACCCGCTGACTCAGACGAGCCTGACAAGACAGGGAAAACCAAAGGCTATGCAATCAAGTTCAAAAAGAAATGGTTTATGTTTAAACCAATCAAGTCTATTTAGACGTCGGAAGTTATAGCAGTGACCTGTGACGAGAGGAGCTAATTACGTCAGACCGAACGAGAGCAGGCTGGCTTACAGGGGCGATGGACGAGGGCAGAGTAGTTTCCACAGAATCAAAAGGCTCTTCCTGAGTTCTCGATTACTTGCCCGACCAGACGAGATTAGTTGAATGACCAAAGCAGAAGAAGGCATAGTGATCACTGACCCGGATTCAATTTCCTAGCTTAAAAAAGAGAGGCGCATAAGCACTCGTAACTGAGAATGATATAACATAAGCACGAGTTGATCCATTAGATATAAATCTAGGTGGAGCCCTCTCCAATGCTCCTGTTTAGCCTGTTCCGATCTTCCTTAACGGTTGAGGAAGGTAGTTTTTGGCAACGACGCTTTTGTTTTGCTTTTAGTCTTGTCTGAAAGTCCAAAGGCACGTCACGCTTGCTAATACGGCCCTACTGACCCTATACTTTGATCGATTGACCGACGTAGGGATTTGCATGGGGCGTTGCGGGTCGCGTCTTAGATTTTATTACAATATACGTTTCAATGGGTGTGGCATACGCTACTGAGTTTCTTGTGTGCAGGATTCACTTCCCACATGATTGTACGGTAGGCGCCCTCATCTGTAGGCTTTAATTAGTAGGGGAGTAGGCGCCTTACCAAGCGTACGTCCGGATTCGGGGTTTTCACAACCAAGCAAGCCACTTCTCCAAGGCCCTTCCGAATGAGAATCGCTATCCACGGAACACCACCTTCTATATCAATCACCAAGTCAAAATTGGAAAATTAGCCAGATTCAGAGCGCGCAATACAGAAAGTGAAGTAGCTCCTACCTACAGGAGAGCATCTGCCTATTTTCGTGGGATCGGGATAAACAGGTGCTGTAGCCCCGGTTCGTTAGCATTCCGCCCTTCAAACTGGGCAACACCAGAAGTCATCATTTCAACGACAAACTCTATTCCGTCTTCACGACATGTTCCTAAGCGCGAGACGAGCCATAACATAAGGGGCGAATCTACTCTTCGTAGAATCGACCATAGATATCTTCTTTTTTCGGTATATTTGCATCAGGCTAGCCCCTACTAGTAAGAAGGTGTTCCCGAAAGGGGACGAAACCTGTCTAAGATCCTGTGTGCGGCTTCGTAGCGCGTGAACAGAACACGTAGCCTAAGCGGAACTCAATATTCAACCAACCTATGATCCATTTATTTAATCAGCTTACTATCAATAAACCATGTGTTAGGTTCTCGTTGCGGGAGATCTTGGAACGTGCCCGTCGTGTGAATGCGCATACAAATAGGGTCACTATTCGCCTACTACTAATAAGGACGGAGAGTTAATTCGTCATTATATCAGTCGGGTAGGCTGGACTGGGGTTCTGGGAAAATCTCTACGAATTCTTCTTTGCAAGAGACACCCCTGGGTTTAGTGATGTCTCCGGCAGCCTTGCTGGGATCTCCAGATCGAATAATTGGTTTACAAGAAGCTCTTAGGGGGTCTTGTCTTCTCGGATTCCAGCTTTTGACTTTTCTTATAAAAAGCTTTGACCTACTCCCTGAGCAGAGATGTACGCTTTATACAGGTAGTGGGGTCATGTATACTCATGAGATGGCTTTTTTTTGGAGTAATGATAAAATTCCATTGCATCCAAATCAATCAAGATCTAAGTAGTTGTTCAGTAAACTATTATACTTCTCGCATGCCGTATCCGAGTCTTTCCTATTTAAGGAATATGGAGGAGGTATGTGTCCTCTCGGTCGCCTTGACCAATCACAGATCAGCCCGACTAACGGTCGCTTTGATCCGTTACAGATCAGCCCGACTAACGGTCGCTTTGATCCGTTACAGATCAGCTCGAAAGTACCCCTTTATATTATGATGATAGGGGTGTATGGTAGGGCTAGAACAGGCATAATCGCAGGAACGGCTAGAAGTGGGCCGACTATCTTCCATAAAAAAAAGAAATATATATGGATATTCGGCGTTTAATGAGATAGTCAAGTTCGTCACTCAAGCTAGCAAAAAACAAGACGGAGGTCGATAGGGGCATTACTGGTAATTGCTAAGGTGCTTTCTGAAGTATTAACCATTGGCTAGCGCTCATCTCCAGCTCTGTTTCCAGCCTTTCATTTCATATACCATCATTCCCGTATGCCATACCTCTTATTTAATCTTGCTATACGTCCAAGCCTTCTCCCATCGGTAGTTGGAAGCTGCACTGAGACTGGATGTAACTGAAGGAAAGGGGATATAGGTACGATAGGAGGGCACGGTTAAGCAAGTAAGCGAAGGCTCTCTCTCTCGCTCTGTGGTCTTGTGTAAAGCCTTTCCGCCCATTATTGATCTTCATTCTAAGTGAGCAGGTCGAAAGCAGTTGAGGTGATAGCAAAAGTAAGCAGGGAAGCAGAAGCAAGAGGTCTTCAAATCACTTTTGTGTAAAAATGATTTTCGGTAGCATTTCATTGGTCTCTAAGGCAAAGTCTCGCTTAATCGTTCATCGATCTTTTCTTCTTTCTTCAACCGGTCTGTAGCTGGTAGCGACATGAGGAAAAGGTCCGGAATGGTCTATTTTATTTGCTAAATCGCGAGTTTAAGGGGTCGTATGGGTCAAGTACGGCCTCTAAAAACATGCGATAATCGGCTTTTTTAGTAGCATCTATCCATCCCGGTCGAGCTGTCTTGTAACGGTCTCTAGGGTCTTCGGTCGAATTTGTCTTATTTCCTGTAGTAGTTCATCTGATGAGTTCATCGCGTGAGTTTAAGCATCGGGCTTCTGAAAGCTATCTTCTGTAGGGATCTCCGATCGCCTTGTATAACTATCGATCAATGGCTTTCGCGCTAGGAGATCATCAGCTTATGGCAGGAAGGATGGATGAGCTCCCTATTGATATAGATATAAAAAAAAGGGGATGGAGGTTCAGTCTGAGCCTCGGATGAGGGGGGAATATAGACACTGGGAAAGGAATCATGGGAGTACGCCCCAAGATTGGAATGAGGGGAAGGAATGGAAAGATAAATGGATGGGGAATCCCCCTATGTGCTGAGAATAAGAGGAGCCAACAAACTGAAAAATACCCGTGGGAAAGCATGGGAGCCCCAAGCCTATGTAATAGTATCAACTCTTAGAAGATAGTTTAGCATCACCCTACCGATGAGTCTGGAGGAAAGACTGGTGAATCAGGCAACCCCTCTACCTTTCATTCATTACTTGCATAATGAGTTGCATCGACATCTTTGCCCGTGATCGAATGCCCCTTTCCCACGTCACCAATCGACGAATGCTGAGGAAGGAGTGAATCAACTGATGTAAGCAACCACAATACAATACACCACCCGAGCTACTATCCAACACCCGAAAAGGCGGAATAATGCTAGGAAGTGACCAAGCAACTCCAAGTTAATAACCCAACCACGACTATCTAACCAACTACCGATGAACTAATCAACAACCGAACGAGACTGAATCCAAGCGAGTGAATGAACGAGTCAGGGGTTTGTAAAGAGCAAAGGACTTTAAAAAACACTACCCGGAATAGGAGTCTTGGCTAGTTTGAGCTGGAAGACGAGTCGAAGAAGTCAAAAGAGCAGGAAGAAGCATAATAGACATCAACCGGAAGCAGTGCAGAAATAGGAGGAGAGCTTGTCTCAGCAAGTGATTGGGATTGCCGACGAGGAAAGAGTTGCCTGACCGCGAGGAAGGCCCTAGACGAGTGATTGACTGACCGTCAGGCTCTTTAAACCTTGACCCACCTTCCTAACCCGCTGTCATAGGCTTGCTTCCCTCTGTTTGTTCTTTCTTTCTTTCCTTCTGCCACTAGTAGCTGTCTCATTCCTGACCTTCTGTTAGTACGGGCTAGCTGAGGCTAGCCGGTGAAATGGATAAGTCGTGTAACAAACAATCCTTGTTCCTTTCGCTTTGCTGCCTTCGTCTTTCGGCTTTAGGACTAACTCAGTCTTCTTTAATAAATAGGTATTCAGTGAGTGACTCTTTCCGTATTTAGTTTAGGTTCATTACGGTAGTTGTTAGTTCCGTCTCTTTATCAGTTAATTCGGTATCGTTTATTAATTGCTTATATTATATTAAGGGTAGTCCTTCCCCCAGGTGCGCCGTCAGTCTTATGATCCCTTTCAAAGCCGGTTAAACCATCAGGCTCGACTAAGAAATCCATGCCAGAGACTCCTCCTAGTAACCATCCCCGAAATCCAGGGAGGTGTTCTTGAAGACATGGCGGGCTCCAAGCTACACCCTTCTCTGCTACCAAATCATAGATCTTCCAGAGAAGACCAAAGCGAATGAGCTCACTCGATTCGCGTCTGATCCTCCATTCTTTCTCATAGACTGATGCAGAAAAGAAGTCACTTAAGGAAACATCCGGTGAATTCGCGACACTCCAGTACCAATGGACGTACCCAAGCCAATCCTTCATCCAGTTCCTGAGCAAAGACCACTCAAGGGAGTCCCGGACTCTTTTTTGTTGGAAATAATTCATCAGGAGCCACCTTTAAATCCGAAGGTTTCATCTCGGAAGGAGATAATGAAACCTCGAAGATAAGGAAGCGAAAGCTCACTCTGCCAAGCCACAATTCTAATGGATAGTCATTGTGACCCCGACCCGAGGCTTGGTGTACATAGCAAGAACCCGCTCAAAGTGACGAGATCTTGTATGACTGAGTTTGGCAAGGACCCTATAACCTCCACCACCTATCCTTACTAAGGTAGAGAACCTTCGTAATGAATGGATATTTTTTACATATAGCCATCAGACCATATGGATGATGGTAAGCAAGCAAACAACGAGCAGACATGGCAGATAAATCCACCCTTGACGCAAAAGCGCTTAGCAAACTCAAATGCACCTGTGTCAGAAAGAAGAGATTTTTGAGTTGAAATTGGAACTCCTAATTTCTGAAGACACTGAAAATAAACTTCAGCAACTTGCGCATCAGCGATGACAACATCATTACCGAGCACATTGATTGGGACACATCAACTAAAGTGGCTTTTGAACGAGACCTACCGGTGACGGGGCAGTTGCTACTAAAATGGGTGTACCCAGAACGGGGTTCCGATCTCTAAATGGATCTGCTATAGCTACTCGATCTCGATCAAATGGCTTTGGATCTGTCTCTACATCTGGAATATCTGTAACAGGATATGGAACTCAATATCGATCTGAAACTGGAAGGGATGCTATTGGTGCTGCTCTCGTTATCATCGGCAGATATGCCTCTTTTTCTATTAGCGGGAGTCTTTCTCTACTGCTGTTGGTATCGGCTTCTGGATATGCTTCTGCTTTTACTGATGCTTATGGATCGAATGAACACTCAACCGCGTAACGGACGTTGGAGATAAAAAAGAGAATGAAAGAGCTATCTCAGAGCCAGAGCAGAGCTGACCTCTCGAAAGAAAGACCTGCGTCTAGGACTGTACAACGGGCATCGACAATGAGCCTTGCTGCTAACGCGCGGTGCAACGTGGAGGCGCCCGTACGTATCAATCATCCACCAACAAAGTGGCATGGCACTTCTCCCTTATAGCCTTCCTAAAACAGCAGTTGATCTTGCTAAGAAGAAGAATGGATAAGCCCTCTATCGCAATACAGAAGAGCAGAAGGAGAAGGGCATTGCAGAGAACCATGGAGGTTTCTTCCCATGACCCCTGCAGAGAAAGCCTTTCTTTGAGCTATGCGCAAGATCAATCCGCTTTCAAAGCCGAGGACTGTTGTTGTTGGGTTGGTTCCTTAAAAACCACAAAAGGATGGCGCAAGAGCAGCTGCGGGTGCCATGAGCTCTGGACCCGAGTCTTCATCTCATAGCCCTTTTCCTACCTAATCCAGCTTATCGATTGCTTTAACTTGTCGAGGTTTTGTATCAATTTCTACTGATCATATCATAATGTGTCTCTTCTTTATCTTAGCGCTGGATCTCCTTTTTCCCCGGAAAACTAAAAAAAGAGCGCTTCCTTGAAAAAAGGAGAAGAGCTCCTGCCAGAAAGAGCGGTTCGATCAGAAGCGGCTACCATACCACACACTCAATCCAATGAAGAAGCACATAAGCAAGACGAATCTATTTCTCTTTCTATAAAGAATTTCTTCAATATAAGGGCTAAAGCACATACATATAGAGAGGCGCAAAGGACAGATAAATTCTTATATAAGATAATATTTACCAAGATCTACCAGCGCCGGTTACTCAAGGTCTATTATGGCCAGAGCGAATCGGGGGAGGAGAAAAAATGGAATAGTCGTTCGAGAGAATGCTTTCTCCTGCTCACTTGCCAGCCATAGACTTTTACGGGTTAGTACATCTGTGGGCACCCCAAATTGATATGATGAGATGAAAGGGATGAGAGCTTGGTCTCCGATCAGTCCCAACTTCCCCTTTTCCTTTTCTCTAATAAGGTAAGCTTCAATAGGTTCTGGGTAAATATACTAAACTGGTTCATCAACGGGATTTGTAACTAACTCCCGGCTTTATTAGTTAGGCTGTGGCTGGATCTTATTCACATACATCTGGTGGATGTAGAACCGCGTCTGGAGATTCAGCTATTGGGGTATGGAACCTCTTGAGGTGCCCATTCCTTTGCTTTTGCTACTGATAGGTATCGATATCTAACCGGAGGAGGATATGAAAATCTATCTGGCGCGGCAACTCCTTCACATTGCATCTGCACCTTTTGATGGCCAAAATAAGTTGGTTGATACGAACATTTCTTTTCTGCCTATCTTTCTGTGGGAGTCACGGAATGGACAAAAGTGACAGCAGTACCCATTTCCGGAGTGGAATCAGCACCAGGAACGGAGTAAGCAGCGAAGGAGGTAGAGGCAGGCAGTTCGAGAGTCATTGTCAGATACAGAGCCTGAGCCTGTGGACTTCGTGGATGAAAGCATTTGACTCAAATTATTCTTAATAATAACATAATAACCACTGGTCCTCACTACGCGCTCATCGAGTCAGTCCACCGGTTTATATTCTAGTTGGAGATTCGATCTACCGAGTTTACTATGCATAGGTAGAACCAGCATAAGAACCACCCGGATGCAAGAGTCGGATTCGTTCGTAGAGCTATTTACTCGATCGCAGACATTTCGGGAACACCTCTAAGAGAGGGACAAATAGTCAATTTTGAAAGAACTTATTCCAAAACTTACGAACTAATCCTGCAGCGATGAGTTTGAATGAAGGTTCTTTTTTCCTCAGACCCGCTCCCAACTCCAATTTAGACTATAGGTCTTCTCAGACGGCGAAGCCTCAACAAGGGCCCGCTGGATAGTTTGTCCTATTACGATTACCAACTGCATAAGTCCTACGTACGGTGCCCTTCATTTCCCTGCCAAGAACTCCATTTATACTTTCAAGGGGTCTTACTTCCTTCTCGATCGACTGACTTCCTCTATTAGATAGGATAGGGAAGGAAGAACCGATTCCCTGAAAGAAGATCTTATTTACTAAGATCGCTTGCTACCCCGAAAAGTGCTATTTCCCTCGGGGGATGGGCCATTAGTGGACCAATAAGAACCTATTATGTGCCCAAAATGACTTCTATATATTGAACGAAATCTGCTGCTACTAGAAGAGCGATGCCCTGGGACCAGGCTCGAGGGAAGGAGAAGCTACCTAACTTAGCGAGTTAGCAGGGACTAGAAGGTAGGAGGCTTCACACACAAAGGAACTACTTAAGGGCGGACCTTATATCATTCCTAGTCAGGAATGTAGGGCAGGGGGAGCAGAATGCCTTATGCAGCTAGGAGTGCAGGAAGGGTAGACGGTTTTGCACCGAGAATGAATGACATAGAATCGTATTAATAATCGTCTGATAATCTAGCTAGCTACGAGCTACTAGACGAGGACTCACTCTACCCCGGAAAGACAGATCGGGGGAACCGGGGGGGAAGACTAAGAAGAAGCAAGAGGAAGAAGCTGCAGCTAGAGTCTGCGTCTGAACGGCTGATAGAAGAAGTATGTTAGAGCTGGCGTAGCGCATGACTGATAACTTCTGTTCTGGGGTTTGTGCTTCAACCGCTCGTAAGTGGGACAATCTCCGTCTTGGAAATGTGGGTGAAGACATGAGAGTTATGACCAGGAAGAATTTGGATGACCCTGGTGAGCCTCCTGGGATTCTCTTGAGTGCTGCAACTTCTCTTTGGATGCCTGTAGCACATAGAAGACTCTTTGATTTCTTGCGAGATGACCGCTTGAGGAGTCAGTGGGACATTTTATCCACTGGCAGGCCAATAAATGAGAGAGATGGTCCATATTGCCAAAGGCCATAAACAAGGCAACTGTCTTTCTCTCCTTCGTGCTAGTCCGACTAATGCGAATGAGAGCAGCATGCTGATATTGCAAGAGACATGGACAGATGCCTCTGGCTCATTCCTTCTTTATGCACCAGTTGACATACCATCTATAAATGTGGTGATGGGCGGTGGTGATCCTGCCTATGTCGCTCTCCTACCATCAGGATTTGCAATTCTTCCCGATGAGCGATCCAGCTATGGTCGGCCTAAGAACTGCAATGGGACAATGGTGAAGGCGGGCGATGATCTATCTGCAATTTCGTTGGTTGATCCATCCGCTCATCCCTCCTCAGAAGGGAATGATGTCCAGAGAAAGGAATATACATCCACCGTTCATTGGGGTGATCAAACCATCCGTTCCTGGATCCGATACTAGCTTTTCACATTCAATAAAATGACTTGCCGAATCAAGATCTTCTTTTCCTCCTAAACCCACTCCAGCCCTAGGGCTACTATAGACTTCGGTTCTTCGCCGGACACCACTGTTCAAATGGGAGCTGAGCTGTCCCTTTTGACTTCTCCATGTTACAAGGAGTTGAGCTACTCGCGACCAGGGAGGGATGACCGACCTAACGAATTCACGTTTTCCGAAAGGAACAAGCAGGGTCTTGAAAAGGCCTACCCCCACTTTTCTTAGGGCAGGAGATGTTGAAGTAGCGCATGAAGTAGTCTCTATCTCCCGGTCGGAGACAAGGGATGGATGTCGCTAGGCTAGGTAATCAACTCTATCATTGGTTTCATTATCCCTACAACGATCACGAAATACAGATATGTGCTACTACTATCCCGATGCTGCGAAGCTAGGTGGTGCTATTATGGCGGGGAAAGGAAGACTAGCTAGAAATCCTTCTCAGAGCGGAGGGACTGAGATTCTAGGAAGAAAGTTTTTCCCAAGGTTCAGCCCGAAAATAGGATTCGATTCGTAACCTTAACCTTACTAAAGCCAGGACCTTTTTTGCTTAGCCCAAGGCTGGTCTCGCGCTTAGCGTCTTCAAAATTGGCATTGAAGTGCTACCCGGAAGAATTGCCTCGATTCTTTCTTTGGATAGAGGTCGGAAGAAGCAGGCACACCAACCAAGTTGAGGGAGTCGAAATTGATTAGTAAGCTGGCCTGTGACTGTCCCCTTACTCTTCGTGAGACATAGCAACAGGATTTCATAGAAAGAAAGCATTCGCAGAAAAAAACTTCCTCACCGATCAAATAGCATCACATTCAGGAAAGGATTTCCCTTCAAATCAATAAAGTTTTTCCGAAAGAACGGATCAAGAAGTGGTGGTTAAGTCAGGGGATTCGCGATGCCATTTGTAGGGTCTTGCTGTTGATGGTACCTCAAAATGGGGGTGCTTGTGGAGAAAGAATTTAGGAAACCAAGCATGTAATAAGCGGAAATCAATACACATGAAAGTGTACACGAGTTTGGTAAAGCATTCACCTTTCGGTTGTACATCGACCTGTCGGGAAACTCAAAAGTCTCCCCCAAGCGTCCTTATTAGGTCGGCATTTGGCTCATTCTATTTTTTGAATATGTATCTTGCCATGTCTGCTGGTATAACATAGATGTCTTCTATGGCAATAGCCAATCAAGAAGCCAAGCCAGCATACCGGGCGAGGAAGAATGAATTCAATCTTTTGCTCTTCGAGAACTCAAAACGAGTGGGATTCGACTTACCTTCCTTTCCTGCTGACAGAATATATCTTCAAGCTGTGAGCCAAGGAAGCAAGCAATAGCTCTCTTAAACTGGCTTCAATCAATGGGAACTTCACTCAAAGCATTACCTGCCCGATTGGGACATCTCACTTAGCTGCATGATTGGCATCCTAAGATAAGAGCCAGGAAACTTCTTAATCAAGAATGCCTTTAACACCTATATCCCAATTTCGTTGGGATATTCTAAAATAGCCAAGCTTTCTATCCAGCACTTCATTCCAAATGCCTGAGGTCTGTCAGGTACTTAACAAGACTGACGATGAGCGGGAAAAGTATAAGAAAGAACTTATCCTACATTTCCGGGAAACCTACACTCCCCCCCTTATCCTTTAATTAGGGAAGGGAAGAAGGGGCCTAAGCACGAAGTACACTTGAGTGGCAAAGGAAAGCGGGATCGTACTGCGGATACGCGTAGCTCATTATCATTATAAGTATAGGTATCTATACAGACCTAGGAACTTGCTTGCCAGTTTCATTTATTTAGCTTAGGGCATCTTTCTCCACCCAGGTAATTTAAGCAGTTAGTTAAGTTCCGAGTCGGGCATGGCCCTTATTCTCCCTTCAGGGAAAAGAACTCCGAATCAGTTCTTCCTTACCAGGCATTTCTGGCTTTAGGAACAGGAAAGAACATTAGCTCTTAAACTGTATCTGCTTTGAAAATAGGGGAAACTTATACTTTATTCAGCCATTAGGAACTAACCCATTTTTGGATTTCCCGATTTACCTTCTTTGCCCGGAAGGAAAGACATAAGGATTACCCTCCGTTAATGTGTGACTCTTTAGGGAAAAAAACATCCCAAAATTCCTAATGGATTCTTACTAAATACTAAAAGAACCGGCAACTCCAACTGTAGCAGCGGTTATTGCCAAGAGCGTCAAGGCTTAGTCTCAAGCAGCCTATTCTGTGTGTGGGTTAACTATTTATTCAATTGCGCAAAGAAGCCTAGTTGTCCTAAGAGCTGATTCTAGAACTGCTTCAATTCCAAGAAGAGCGCTTACGAAAGCAGCTTTTTCTTTCACAACTCTTTCTGTCACAACGGAAAAAACCTCATGCGGATCTAAGCTCTCGCAAGTGCCTTCCCTTCCCTTCCCTTCTTCCTGTTGCAGTAACCTTAGCTATTTCATCCGGTGCTACTGCTTGAGTATGAGTTGCCGCTGCAGAAGACAAGAAGAACGTAACCCCAGCTATTGAAGAAGACAGTATGAATCTCACTCGCGAAATTTGCTTTTTCATTGACATTTTTAGAAGAAGATTCTCCGACAATGCTAGGAAGATGCCCAGAATCGGTTGTATCCGCCGATTCAAGGCTAGGAACGCTGGCATCAGGATTTAAGACAACAGTCCCGCTAAACAAGCACAGATTGGCAAATAAGCACAGAAATAGGTAAAGGAATGGAAGCACATCTTGCACCTTCTATGATCCATTCAACCCGCCTTCAAAATGAGAGATAGGCCTTTAGCAAGGAGATATCGCACGGAAAGCCGGATTAGGTCTTATAATCGAGACTTCTTTTACAGGCCTTAGTCCCTTAATGAGATTACTTTAACACAACCTGAGGCTTAAGAAAGGCCATATAAGTGACATCCTAGCCAGAGAAGAGCAACAGGAGCTATATTCAAGGAAGTTATGGACTGGAATCAGAGATTGGATGGACATCCGAAACAGAGAGGAAAAGAGGAAGCAAACAAGGCTAACTCACGAAAGAAAGCCTTGCAACTACGCTATATATTGATATTGCAACTGCGCTAATAAGGGCACATCAGCTTTCTCTGTATGTGGATTTTGGAGTCGCACTGATCGACAGGAAGAGCTCAAATTAGTAGACGAAAAAGAAGATGCAAAAGCTTTCGCACTTACTCGCATACACTCTTTTTATCTGTATTTGGTACTTGTACTCTATGTAAGTCTCATTAGTTAATAGTAGAGCTCAGCTGGACTAAGCGAGGCAGTACTCTGAGCCATATCCGAGACCATTAGCATTAGTTCCCCTCTCACCAAAGCTTCCGAACTTGCCAAGAAGTGGCCTATTCCTACAGTACAGGTCTCTATCAACTAACTCAAGCACTAAATAAAGAGAGGTGGGACAGGACATCGATAGACAATAGACCAAGGAGCGAAAGCCACTCAGTTGCTTGCTAAATCGAAGAGAGTAGAAGGCACCTCCCTCCAAAAAGGAGGGGGAACTCTGAGCCTACACAGGATACATGACCGACACTGAGCACTGCAGCAGCGAGCGGGTTAGCCAAGCAGCAGCTTCTTACGGGACGACTAAGTGCGCTGAAACCAACCTGCGGTTGGATAGCGACTTCCTGTGCTAGTAGACGCTACTTTACCCCCCTTACTGGAGGACCCGAATGAGGCCGCTTGGCAAGAAAGATTAAAAAGTTGCTAGATTTTGCTCTATCGTATTGTCTTAATTTCATTTATTAATTAATTCCAAGCTTCATTCAATTATCTGTCCCGATAAGCTGAATTTAAATAGGTGTTCAGTTCACAAGCTTCACCCAAACGATTTCACTCAAATAGGTGCGTGACTCTATCAAAGGATGGAACAGAACTCCAGTTAGCTCTAGATTCTCCTAGTGGTTGATTTTTCCATATGGTAAGGTTGGTGCATTGTTATTGCCCGTAGCTACCTTCATTAGGTGTCCCCGACTGAGCTTAAAAACCAGCCTGGTGTACATGCGCCGGGCTAGTCTCCTGTTCGAATAGGTTTTGGGTAAGCAGAATTTAGGCGAGTTGTTGGAATCCGCTTTGCGCAAGCTTTCCCGGCATTTTTGGATGACATTTATGTCTGTCAAATATTCTTTTTGTAAGGTTCGACTTAAAACGGACAAGAGGAATTCCTCGCCGAATGGAATGTAGCAACTAACTACTAGCTTAGTGAGCGGATCTAACTCTTTGTTGGGTAACTAGAATGGAAGGAAGAGAGAGAGCCTTGGTACGAATACCGGGGGATTCCCCTTCTTTCGCCTTCTCCTGCCTCTTACTATACTTGAATCCCTAATAGGCTGTTAGCAATAAGAAGAATAGGCTGCGTCCGATTCCTCTTCTGCCTTTTAGTTTTGATTTGAGAGAGCCTTGGATTGCTTTCGGCAAGGAACTTTCTCTCTTAAAGATGGTATTCCAGGCCAGGCACTTTCCTCATTAAAAAGCGCAATCACAACTGTCGAAGCGAGTGCTCTACTTTCTCCGAGAAGATAGGATTAGGACAAAATTCCCGAGTTTCCATAAACTGTCACGCTTTCAATTGGAATTAGGCACGAATTAGTCCTGACTCTTTCGAGTAAGCAAGCGCTACGCCCCTTTGAAGATGGCCCATATGGGGTTCCTACTTCGCCCGCTGTAACTCTTCTTCCGCTGCTTAATCCCTTACGCTCTATTCTCCGTGCTTGTCCGTTACTCCTATCTGAATTTCCCCAAAGACTTCTATTTGTGTAATAAGTTTTCGCTTTGTTTCCTTAAAGGTAGGATTATGAAATTGAAGACTGATAGATCCCGTGCTTTCAAGTATCCCTCGTCGATTTCCATGGATAGTATCTCCCGTCCGTCTGGCAGCCGTCTCCCCGTTTCTTTTATGATTATCTTTTCTGCTTTCTTTGTGGGTGCATCCCTTGCGAAATTCCCCTAGTCTCGGTCTTTTTATCCTTATCCTTAGAGTGTGTTCGTGTATTACTTGTACTGCTTTTCAGTGATGGCAATTAGAAAGGGTCTGATATTTCTTATTCTTTATAGCTCTACCCGCGGGGAAGCCCCAGTAGCCTATCCTCTTTGTAGCTTGAGGATGTAAAAGGTCGTTCTTGTCCGTTCTGTCTTTCTCTGAGAGCGAGGGTTGTAGGTGTAGAAGCAGTCTTGTAGCCTTTAGTCGGCTAAGAGCCATTTCGGTATCGTGCTAGTAAGGTAAGCGCGGCTTGGCAGCTGTCGATTCTGTTAGCATTCCAAGTCTTGGATTGGTCCATTCGTTAAGCATTGGAATCGGGACATCTCTTTGCCCGCTATTCCTTCTCTTTATGTCTATCCCATATCATTTATCTCTTAGCGAGTTCAGTTCCTCATTAGTCTAAGCCCCTAAGGGAATCCCTTAAGTCTTCGAAACCGTGGAGCGATGGAGAAACTGGAATTCTAGGTCTTTGAGCTTCGTTCCATCGACTTGGCTTAACAATAGGTGGTGGAGAAACCGGGGCTTGCGGATCAGCCACTTGATGCAGTTCAGTCGTCCTACGTCGCCAGGTTCTTTTCTTAACCATCACCATAATATAGCGGACTTCCTCCACTCCAGGACCTTTTCCGCGAACTGCGAACACGTGTTTCAGGTGGCTTCCAAGCGGATCGGCTCACCGAAATGCTGTAGATAAAGAAAGAAAGGATTGCTCAGCCTAAGTAGAAATCAGGACATGCCGGCCACAAGAAGGCGGCCATGTCCCGAGGTGAAATTGAATGGAAAAGGGGTGCTTCAGATCGAGAGTAACAACTAGTGGTAGGGCAAAAACAAAGGGGTAAACATTTCTAAGAAATTTGAATAAATCATGTTAACTCAAATTTGCCAATCTTCTTCTTCTTGTTTCCGGGCTTTAAAGAAGCTACACGTACTATCTTATTCAGATAAAAATATGCAAGTGTTTTCGAAGGTTCTATCATGTAGTTCTATGACTAGACATTTTTGTAGTAACTATTATAAGAAAGCGGTTCCATTTTGTTCGTTGGATCAGCTTACGTACAATGTTGCGATAATGTACATAGAGTTGCCTCATTTATTTCCTAATATAACGGTAAATAAAGTTAAAGAGATACAGAAATGCATAAGGAATGGCACTTACAGGCTGTCGGCACTTAAACTTACTGTCGTCTCCAGTAAAGATGATATCAATCCTCCTACGTACGACCACATAATGCATGTCAAGGATGAGCCTAATACCTATTTAGGTATCCATCCTACACAAGAAGACAGCCTTGTGCTAATGGGTCTCGGGAGAATGTTAAATTACAAGATTCTCGGTGAGAACCTTCTCATGGATAATTCCTTCGGCTGTAAAACATCTCTAAGAGATTATTATGGTCATGTATGTGCTACAAAGGATGTCTTCACGCTCTTTAGATTAGATCTAACTAACTCTATTAATACCATAGATACAGAGAGTCTTCTGACTAAGCTTCAACCTATGGTGATGGATGTGGATATTATGAAATTCATTGAGAATTTCCTGTCTTTACCTATTGAATCTAATCAAAGATTAGACTTGATTGGACGAATCAAATGTAAGATCCCAATCTCGATTATAATAACAGATGTATTACTGAATTTTCCCTTAATCGAGTTCGATAAAGAGTTTCAACGTGTGTTTCCAAACTTAGACTATTTTAGGTATGTTGGAGAAGTTTTAGTCTCAGTCTCCAATTCCGAAAGTAAGCTAGGAATGACCAAAGAGAAGTTCGATGAAGAATTAGTCCGATTAGTTGATAAACTCAATTTGTCTTGTGAAATAATACCTATGGGTCCGGGAGACGCACCTGTGCCTTGTCGGGGCGGTCACCCAAAACGGTCGAATTCAAGTTCAAATAAGAAGGGAATTATTATGACATTATTTTGAAGCAATTTAGATAGGAGAAAAGAGCTCTCCTACCATATTGTTACATTAGAATTGCATAAAGGATAAGCTTATTCCCATTACTTGGGATAGACTAATCTGTTCGGAAAGAACTCTTTGAAAGCGGCATTCTTAGAAAGGACTTATACCATGAACGGACTCTTTGCCTTGGGTCAATCAGTTCCTTGGCTTACTAATGACCACTTCGAGAAGAACCTATTTGAAAACAGTCTAATGCCACATCTGACTCAACGGCTCCTTCTTCCTTGGTTGTTGTTGATATGGATCAAGAGGTATCGGTAAAATCAATTCTCGAGTTTGAATAGGGTCGGGGTTCATCATATTGAAAAGTGGCATGGCTTCGGTTTCGATGAAAAATGGAAAGAATATAACCTACTATCCACGGCAGATCCCCTAAACAACCTACATCCAAAGATGAGAGTTGTTGAAGAGCCAGTTTTTTGTAAGGGATCCTCCCTTTTTGCTCATAAGTAAGTAAGCTCTTCTCCACGGCATATTTTGACTCTTACCTTCGCTTCCTTCGGTTTCTGGTTCTTGGCTGAACCAACCAGTAGGTCCTTCGACCCTCAAAGCAATACGGTATGCTGCTTCTACGCTGTCCAGCAAACACAAATGCTATTCGGGCTCAGAAAAACTCGAATATTGCCTCTTGTCTCCCTCCTTCACTCTATATCGTAGAGACATGCGGTTAAACTCCTCCATGTACTCTCTCATAGAGATTTCAAAATAAAAACAACCTTGTCTCAGATTCTGAAACTTTTTGAATAAGTCCGCTTCGACATCACCTGGTAGAAATGAATCCTTAAACTTAAGAACTTCTTGTTCTCCGTAGCGCTTCTGTCGTACATGTGCTCACCATAAGCCTCAACATCCGCTTTAAGCCCGATGACAGAAACAGTGTCTCTGGAGGAAGATCAAAAGTATCCACTTCCTTCGCTCGAGGATCTCTATGAATCTGACTCTATAAATGTCACTTTCTTTGTCATTGCCATCTGGCATGAGAAGGAATTAGCACATGAAACTGACTCAACAGTTAGCTTCTACCACTCCTCTACTTAGACTTAATTAAAGTCGACTTCTGGAAAGGAGTGAAAGAGAGAGAGGACATGATCCAGAGTATAAGAAGGAAGGGAAGAATTGCAGACAGATAGTAGATTGGAAGACAAGGTTTCGAATCTATACTGAATTGAATGGACGAGGAATTGACGTAGGGAAAGAAGAAAAGAATGCAAACTTTGAATAGCACGGACAAATGCCATTGGTAATCGTAGAAGATGAGGAAGGATATAAAGGATATAGGAATAGCATGCAAGCTGGGAGGAAGGAATTGACTCATATCTTCGATTAGATAAGAGTACAATGCTGTCCGGATCAATGGGAGTTGTCCCAGTCAGCCATTAAGGAACTGAAACTTGACTTCATACTTCATAGTGCCTCACATCCATTGAAAGCTGGGTATGGCAAGGAAGATTTACCATTCATTCTGTAACGTTCAGAAAGACGATAAGTCAGAAGATTGACTATTAAATGAATACTTGTATGCCTCTATCAATGTAGTACTTTCTATAATCTTAAATCTTAATGTGAAAGCGGAGTAGCTTGCCGAATCAAAAGTGTCGATGGAAGCCTAACGACTGGTTACGGTAGCGTAGCTAGGGGCAAGGAAGTCCCTATACTGAAAGAAAGCAGAGATAAAGCGTGCTGAAAGCTCGATGTTATATATAAAAAACCACCGAAAGATATTAAAATGATCAATCGTGAGCCTATGCCGAGGTGCCAAAGAAAGCAGAGGGCATTTTCCTGCTTAGACTAATAGATCCAAGAAAAATTTCTATATCCTCGATTCAAAGGGGAGAAATGAGTTTGGATATAATGCTGATTCAGAAGAATTGAACTCTTCCAGAATTGATGAAAAGGGGAATATTGATTATCGAACCCATTCGTCTGTCTGTAAAAAACGACGGACAGTTTATTATGTATCAAACCATCGGTATTTTGTTGGTTCATAAGAGTAAGCACCAAACTAATCAAAGATACCGAGAGCAAAGATATGTTGCTAAGAATAATTTTGATGAATCTATTCCACCACATGAAAGAATAACAAGAAATAGAGACAAAAATCATTTGGATTTGCTTGTTCCTGAAAAGATTTTCTCATTTAGGCGTCGTAGAAAATTAAGAATTCTAATTTGTTTCAATTCAAAGAATAGGAATGATGTAGATAGAAATCCTGTATTTTGCAACGAAAAGAATAGCAGCCAAGTTCTAGGTGACAGTAATCACCTTGATAGAGAGACAAATCAATTAATTCAATTGAAGTTCTTTCTTTGGCCTAATTATCGATTAGAAGATTTAGCTTGTATGAATCGCTATTGGTTTGATACCAATAATGGCAGTCGTTTCAGTATGTTAAGGATACATTTGTATCCACGATTGAAAATTCGTTGATAGTACATTTTTCCTATATATCCTCTACTATATAGGATATATGAAAGCAAATAAATACACACATCACACGTCCTGTCTTACATTTCATTCTAAATATCCAATACTAAATGAATAATGTATCAATTCGATCTAGAAATGAATCAACAGAACCCTCTTCATTTTAGGTCTAAATTCTTCGCTTTTGTGAATACGAAAATGTGCCAATCCTTTTCTCTCCCTATCTAAATCTAATTTTCAATTGGATTGATTCATTTGAATTGAAAAAATTAGGAGTTCATAAAGAAATTTGAATTAGATTATTGTATATACCACATTAAAATGAATGACATTATTATTACTGATCGGTAAAATCCATATCTGTAAAAAGGGGGAGGAGGCTTTTTTTTATGGTAAGAAATTCATTCATTTCGGTTATTTCTCAAAAAGAAAATGAAGAAAACAGAGGGTCTGTTGAATTTCAAGTATTCAGTTTCACCACTAAGATAAGGAGACTTACTTCACATTTGGAATTGCACAAAAAAGACTATTCATCTCAGAGAGGTTTTCGAAAAATTTTGGGAAAACGTCAACGATTACTGGCTTATTTGTAAAAAAAAAATATAATACGTTATAAAGAATTAATTGATCGGTTGGATATTCGAGAGACAAAAACTCGTTAATTTAAAGAGTGATATCATTTGAACTTATGCGTTTCAATTTTGATGAACTTCTTTTTACTTTCAGCAATTCATGGAAGAATGACTCGGTAAAAAACTTATGATTGCACCAACTACAAGAAAAGACCTCATGATAGTCAATATGGGTCCTCACCACCCATCAATGCATGGTGTTCTTCGACTTATCGTTACTCTCGATGGTGAAGATGTTATTGACTGTGAACCAATATTGGGTTATTTACACAGAGGAATGGAGAAAATTGCGGAAAACCGAACAATTATACAATATTTGCCTTATGTAACACGTTGGGATTATTTAGCTACTATGTTCACAGAAGCAATAACCGTAAATGGACCCGAACAACTAGGCAATATTCAAGTACCTAAAAGGGCTAGCTATATCAGAGCCATTATGTTGGAGTTGAGTCGTATAGCTTCCCATTTGTTATGGCTTGGTCCTTTTATGGCAGATATTGGGGCACAGACCCCTTTCTTCTATATTTTTCGAGAACGAGAATTGATATATGACCTATTCGAAGCTGCCACCGGTATGCGAATGATGCATAATTATTTGCGTATCGGAGGAATAGCTGCTGATCTACCTCATGGATGGATAGATAAATGTTTGGATTTTTGCGATTATTTTTTAACAGGGGTTGCTGAATATCAAAAGCTTATTACACGGAATCCTATTTTTTTAGAACGAGTTGAGGGCGTAGGCATTATTGGAGGAGAAGAAGCACTAAATTGGGGTTTATCAGGACCAATGCTACGAGCTTCCGGAATACAATGGGACCTTCGTAAAGTTGATCATTATGAGTGTTACGACGAATTTGATTGGGAGGTTCAATGGCAAAAAGAAGGGGATTCATTAGCTCGTTATTTAGTACGAATCAGTGAAATGACAGAATCCATAAAAATGATCCAACAGGCTCTGGAAGGAATTCCAGGGGGGCCCTTTGAGAATTTAGAAATCCGACGCTTTGATAGAGTAAAAGATACTGAATGGAATGATTTTTAATATCGATTTATTAGTAAAAAACCTTCTCCAACTTTTGAATTGTCCAAACAAGAACTTTATGTAAGAGTCGAAGCACCAAAAGGAGAATTGGGAATTTTTCTGATAGGAGATCAGAGTGTTTTTCCTTGGAGATGGAAAATTCGCCCACCGGGTTTTATCAACTTGCAAATTCTGCCTC